TATGTATTTCTATTTTTTTAGGATTAAACAAAAGGATTAGCAAATAAAAGCGCTAATGCTACAACCAGTCCATAAATTGTTAAAGCTTCCATAAAAGCCAGACTAAGCAATAAAGTACCTCGTATTTTTCCCTCTGCCTCCGGTTGTCGTGCAATCCCTTCTACAGCTTGCCCTGCAGCAGTGCCTTGACCAACCCCAGGTCCAATAGAAGCAAGCCCTACGGCCAACCCAGCAGCAATAACAGAAGCAGCAGAAATAATTGGATTCATGATAATTTCCTCGTAACCTAAATATAAAATAAAGAAATAGTTAATGATATAATCAACCAATAAATTATGACTTAATTTTTCAATTACCAAGATTTATTCGGTTAAAGTAATTAATAAGAATTCCGAATTGAAAATAATAAAAGTTATTGAACTATACGAATTACTTCGAGATTTCTTTTTTCGTCTCTACCTACGTAGTTTTTTTGTGAATATGTATAACCTTTGTTCTTATTTTACCTTAAATTTGGAATCCTTCTTAGAATTCTTCGTTTTTTTATTCCATTTTTTTAGTCATTGAATATTTAATGCACAATTAGAGATGAAAGGGAAGGGCTTTGTTTTTTAATCCCTATCCAAATTTACAGTAGTAGTGGGGCAATTTTATATATAAAATAGTTGTTATTTTATATATATGGTTAGTTCATATATAACTAGTTCATATAGAATATCCTATCACATATACGTGGGTTTCTTCTATGCTGTAAACCAATTATTTTGTGTTTTAGATTCAATCGAATTCGAAAATCATTTTTTGAAACCTCAAAAACAAAGAAAGAGTTGTCTTATAGTGATCAGATTATATACACCCGGTTTGACCCCCCTCACTTCTACTTAAATTTTTATCTTGTTTTTTTAAGCTGTCCTCCCCCTTTTATTATTATCTCATATGGATACAATCAATCTAAATAAATTCGTTAGATTTAATTATTGTTTCATAGAAATATTGGAATTTGGGTGCTCTAAATATTCTTTTTTGAATTCTCTTTTGGTCAATCGTTGAATGTGAATGAAACGGGAATCTCCTTTAGTTCTATATAGTATCTTTTTATCACACGCCGTAAACGTAAATATCATACAGAATTCGAATTATGGCTCTTAACTTTTTTTATTTTTTTTTCGAATATCCAATATATACTAATATATGCTAATCATATAATATACTAATAGATGCTAATCGAATATCTATCTACCTATATCTATCTATATAGATATAGATAGATATAGGTAGATAGATATAGATGTTTACTAAGTAGATTATATTAAGCCGCAATATATGTGCGGCAAGCTAAACGAAAAATACTCTTTTTTATAAAACAGGTCAATGATGGCCTTCCATGGATTCACCTATATAAGCCGCAGCTAAAGTAGCAAAAATGAGAGCTTGAATACCACTTGTGAATAATCCAAGGAACATGACAGGTATAGGAACTACTAAAGGTACTAAAGAAACAAGAACAACAACTACTAATTCATCAGCTAATATATTTCCGAAAAGTCGAAAACTAAGAGATAAGGGTTTTGTAAAATCTTCTAAGATGTTAATCGGTAAAAGGATTGGGGTTGGTTGGATGTATTTACTGAAATAAGCTAATCCTTTTTTTGAAAGACCTGCATAGAAATATGCAATTGATGTAAGTAAGGCTAATGCAACGGTAGTATTTATATCATTTGTGGGTGCAGCTAACTCCCCATGAGGTAATTGTATAATTTTCCAAGGTAAAAGAGCCCCCGACCAATTAGAAACAAAAATAAATAGAAACAAAGTTCCAATAAAAGGAACCCACGGACCATATTCTTCTCCAATCTGAGTTTTGCTCACGTCTCGAATGAATTCAAGAACATATTCAAAGAAATTCTGACCGAAAGCGGGAATGGTTTGCAGATTTCGAATAATTAGAATGGCTGAAACTAATAAGATAGCAATTACAACCCAAGAGGTAATAAGTACTTGGGCATGTACTTGGAAACTCCCTATTTGCCAATAGAAATGTTGACCTACTTCCACAGCAGATATATCATATAATCTTTTTAATGTGTTGATAGAGCATAATAAAACATTCATATTGTCCTGTCCTCTAAAAAAAAATAAGAACTTGAAGGGGAATTATTTTTATTCAAACATCTCCTTTCCTTTTTGATTTTGAATACTGTCACTAATCACATAAAATTTTTGTTTGTTCTTTTTATATTATATTATTTATATTTTATATTATTTAGATTTTTATTTTTTGTACAATTTATTACTAGTCTAGTTATAGTAATCGATTCCCTAAATCTATGAACCCCTTCAACCAAATCCAATAATTTTTTTATCTTATTATTAATCAAGAATTTCGTATATAGCTAGAACGACCCTCACAAATTGCAAATACTAATTTGTTAAGAATTAATCGAATTGAGGCTATAGCATCATCATTAGCTGGAATTGAAATATCGGCGAGGTCCGGGTCACAATTTGTATCGATTAAACAAATTGTTGGAATTTCCAAAGTTATACATTCTCGAAGAGCCGTATATTCTTCTTGTTGATCGACGATTATTACAATATCAGGTAACCCCGTCATATATTTAATGCCGCCAAGATATGTTTCCAAATGAGCTAAATGTCTCTTCAATATAGCGGCATCTCTTTTTGGAAAACTTTTGAGTCCCTCCGTCTTTTGTTGCATTCTCAAGTCCCTGAACTTTTGAAGTCGTGTTTCTGTAGTATACCAATTCGTTAACATACCGCCGAGCCACTTTTTATTAACATAATGACACCTAGCTCTTATTGCAGCCCGTGCTACTGAATCAGCTGCTTTTTTTTTTGTACCAACAATTAAGAATTGTTTTCCCCCACTTGCTGCATCAAAAACTAAATCACAAGCTTCTGATAAAAACCGAGCAGTTCTAATAAGATTTGTAATATGAATACCCTTACGCTTTGCAGATATATAAGGTGACATTTTAGGATTCCATTTTCTAGTACCGTGGCCGAAATGAACTCCAGCTTCCATCATCTCTTCCAAGATTATGTTCCAATATCTTTTTGTCATTTATCTTTATCCCCACACTTTTCTTTCATTTCAAAATAGAAATTCTATAAATTTTTTGAAATGAAAGAAAGAGACTTGGTATACTGAAATAGAAATAAATAAGTGTTCCAAAGGAACCTTCTCTTCTAGCGAAGATTGGCCATTGATAAATGATCGGGCCATTTTTTCTATTTAATAGTTAATATGATTATTCTCTTTATTATTTTTCTTTTATTATACAAAATAAAATGACCGAAGATGAATCCGCCCTTAAAGAATCATTATTTTAGGAATTATTACCAGATTGCTGCGATGTATCGCATAAATTCTTTGAAACAAAAAAAAAGAATTCTCTGTGGTGAAACAAAATATCTCTCATTTCGCCCTCAAATAATTTATTTTTTGTTGTTTCCGAGGTCATCTTGTTATATTGCCTTTGCTTTGAACGGTGCATTATTCTTTTGAATCCGGTACCAACTGGTATCATTCCCCCTAAAACAACGTTCTCTTTCAGACCTTTCAACCAATCTATGCGCCCCCGGAGAGCGGCTTTTGATAAAACTCTAGCAGTTTCTTGAAAACTTGCTTCAGATATGAAACTTTGAGTATTCAGAGATGTTTTTGTTATCCCCAATAATAGAACTCGATAGCAAATCGCCTCTTCTAAGGAACGCCCAGCTCGTTCGGCTCGCAACAATCCAATTAGTTCACCGGGCAAAAAAACATTAGACATTCCATCTTCTGAAACCAATACTTTTGATGTTATTTGACGCACAATAATTTCTATATGTCTATTATGAATGTGAACTCCCTGGGATCGATAAACTTTTTGAATTTTATTAACCAAAGAAATACGACTTTGTGCTATCGTTAGCTCAGCACCAATCAAGAATCCCCAAGGAATGCCAAGAATTTTTGTTATACGCTCATTCCAAGTATCAACTCTCTTTTCTAGGTTCATCGATATTGAATCAATCGAACGAACTTCTAATACCTGTTCTACTTTTGGAAGGCCTTGTGTTATATCACCTGATCTCGATTTTTCATATATAAATGTAACTAATATATCTCCTTCAGAAAGTATTTCCCCATAATGGCCATGAACTGTTGCTCCGGGAGTCGCCAAATAAGGGTTAGCCGATCTTATTCCTACAGAATCCATTTGAACAGTTAGAATTTGACCCGATTTTAGGTGTGGTGCATTTTTCGTTTGAACTATACATACATTTTCACAAATAAATTGACCAAGACTAATTATTGGAAACGTTTTTTCACAATAATTTTGGTGGAGAAAATACCAATTCAAATAGAATGGATTTAATATGATGTTACTACACAGATCGGGTTTATAAATTCTCTCGTTTTCGTCCATGAAATAATATTTGAATACTTGAAAAGTTTCCTTTAATTTGTCAAGTTGCCAATTTTTATTTATCGAGATCTGATTATGAGTTATTAAATGGTAAAAATAAAAATTGGCAACTTGAGGGGCTATTCCTAAAGGACCTAACGAATTTTTAATTGGAATCATAGGATCTCTTTGAATTTGATTAATTCCTTCTTTTATCCCATTAATTCCTTCTTTTATCCCATTGTAATATTTTCCATCGTTGAATGATCGTATTTGAAAACAATTCGATGATGACAAAATTATCAAAGATCGGCATTTCTCATTTCTATTCAACAACATACGAATAGTTGCATGATTTTGACTAAGTGATTGTTGAATTTTTTTCCTCGAATCAATAGAAAAAAATGGATTGATAGTGGTGCGGTCCGACTCATTATCCGAGATAAATCTTGAACCGGGCGGATTATTCCTTTTTCTTATGTATGAAATATGGGATTTCACTAAGGCAATTCTTAAGAAATATCTAACCAAACCATTTATACTTACTTCAACAAAAGAAGCATGCACATTTTCGATAGAAGAATA